TTTTATATTTATAGACCCGATTACTTCATTTATTTATTATTTATTCACTTAATCTTTTTCTATCTATTTTATATATATCAATAAAATTTATATCAATAAAATATAAATAGATTTTTGTCGTTATAAAAGACACTCTTTTATAGTAACAATAATAAATTTAGTATGATATAAATAGAACAAAAGAGGAAATAGCAAAGAAACAAAAAGGTTATACAAGGCTATATACAAATCATCCACATTTTTTTTATTTCATTAATTGAATTTTATTTGTTGATTAGGGCGAAGTTCCGTAAAAACACCCGCCCTTTTTGAAATATCATGAACAGTTCCTGTAGGTTGAGCACCTTTTTCAAGGAAATATAGAATAGCAGGAACATTTAAATAGATTTGATTCTTTATCGGGTCATAAAAACCCACTTTACGAAGATCTCTTCCCTCTCGTCGGGATCGAACATCAATTGCAACGATTCGATAAATGGCTCATTGGGATAGATGAACAATACTCCCCCCCCCCTAGAAACGTATAAGAAGTTTTCTCCTCGTACGGCTCGAGAAAATTCTAAATTATGTCTATGTATAGAATCATAATATCAAATAGATCCATAAAATCATCAAATTCATTATATTATTGATTTTAGTTTAAATACTTTTTCTTAGTCTTCCCCCCCCCCCCCAAAAAAAAAAATTATTTGTATCCTCATAACTCAAGTTGAATAACTCTCAAATAACTCAAAAGAAACCTTTTAGGTATTAAATTTATTGAGTGGTCTCTAACCCTTTTTGTTTGTCTCCTTTAGAATCTATTTTGATTCTTAAATATGATCTGGTTGTTGAGACAATTGAAAACGGTATTTCCTTGTTCCAGGATCTTTATCTTTGCCTTGAATCATTGGGTTTAGACATTACTTCGGTGATCTTTAAATCGTTTCAAAACGGCAGCAACATACCATTTTTTGTGATTTCTTTCTATCAAAGAATCGTATGAATGGTTGATTCCTACGTAATACACTTTACTTTTGATTTGATCAAAAGAGTTTTACCAATTCCAACAAAATTAACTTTTTAATTTTTTCGAATTGGATCCTTTAGATTTATATATCTAAAATATACTTACGAAGTTGTTCCAATTTATTGATCGATACTAACCTTAGATTCTTGCCCTTGAGAAATTAATCAATACGTTCTACTCGAGCTCCATCGTGTACTATTTACATGGCAACACTCTCAAAAATGAGGGTTCCAGTGGAACAGAACAAATGATGTCGAGCCAAGAGCACTTTCGTTACTATATAATATAAAAAAGTGGTGGATGTAAGAATCCACAGCTGATCATGTCCTTCAAGTCGCACGTTGCTTTCTTCCACATCGTTTTAAACGAAGTTTTACCATAACATTCCTTCAGTTTGGAACCAGTATGTAATTGATTCAATTATGGAATCGTGAATAATCATCGGTTCGGTCGGTACATAATAATCTATACTTTTTTCTTCTATATGAAGAATGGATAATGTATGACGAAGTCTCAACAAGAATTCAATCAATTTAACCCCATTGTTTATAATTTTTTTTTTAATTCTAACTAACATGAATAAATAAACACGAATAAACAAGTTATTTTGAATCTCTATCGTCAAGTAACGTGATAGGATAAATTCAACAATTTCACACTTCTTAGAGTACCAAGAACTCATAAGAAATCATTAAAAAGATTTAATTGATTGAATAGTTTCCTACCCTATATCATTATTTGCATAAGGTTTTACAGTAAGTACCATTCGCTTTTTATCATCATTAAGAGAAAGATAAATCCATATTGGATTAAACCATCAATGATTAATAAAAAAAAAGACTGATGTAAGGAAAGATTGAAGATTTAGGTTGTTATTTTTTCATATTTCATATTGTAAAATCAGTAATATTTAACAAATCAAAATTTCGTTTCATATGCGTGTTATTTGAACTCGATTAAATTTGTGAAAAAGATATGATTAATAATAATAAAAAAAAAAAAAGAAATTAAGAATCACATTCTATAACAATATTATACTCTTAAACGGAAGACTGGTCGAAAAGACAATCTTTATTTTGATATATTTTATTATGATATAGATTATGATATATATTTTATTTTTTATTTATAGATTAATAAAATTATAGATTAATAAAATTATCGCGGGTCAGGTATGTTCTGGGACGGAAGGATTCGAACCTCCGAATAGCGGGACCAAAACCCGTTGCCTTACCACTTGGCCACGCCCCATTTCTAGTCGACACTAATAAACACTAATATTGGTACTGGTTGTTCGTCAACTCAAGTCTAAATATCTATTATCTATAAAATAGATTACTAGAATTTTTATACATGTAGACGTAGAATTAAACAGAATTTATTGATCATTACATATAATTCAATTAAGATATTGTATGAAAGTATGGTTTATTCTATTCTCTTTTGATTTGAGAATTGAAGGATTTTTGATTGGGTGAGTTCAAATCAAAGAAAGTTTTTTGGTCTATCTTATTTTCTTTTTATTCATTTTTCTTTTCTATGAATAATAACATATTTATAATAATAAAATAATAAAAAACTCAATTTATTAATAACTCAATCAAAATAAATAAAATACAATTATCCTCAAGAACAAAATGTTTGTTATGCTTAATATATTTAGTTTGATCTGTATCTGTCTTAATTCTGCTCTTTATTCAAGTAGTTTTTTCGTCGCCAAATTGCCCGAGGCCTACGCTTTTTTAAATCCAATCGTAGATGTTATGCCAGTAATACCCCTGTTTTTTTTTCTCTTAGCCTTTGTTTGGCAAGCTGCTGTAAGTTTTCGATGATATCTTTAATTTAATAATGTCTAGACAAATTCATGATTTATTGAAAAAAAAAAAAATTCAAAGAAAAGAATTGATAAGATCAGATAAGTCTTACACCCTCAATTCAAATATTGAAATTCTTGTACAACCGCGAAAAATCTGGATCACCCCACTTTATTTCTTGGTGTCAAAATAAAAAATCAAAATAGTAGGGTATGCGGTATAAAAACGGAGAATCTATTCTCTTTTTTACTAAAAAAAATCTTGGAGATGATGTAATGCTTACTCTCAAACTATTTGTTTACACGGTAGTGATATTCTTTGTTTCTCTCTTTATTTTCGGATTCCTGTCTAATGATCCAGGACGTAATCCTGGACGTGAAGAATAAAAGATAAGGTTTTTGTTTTCCTTGCTTGATTTTTAAATGTTCTTAGTAGGATTTTATCTATTACACATTTTTAACTATTAAAAATAAAAAGAGCTCGCGAAAAATTCGAAAGAAAATACCAAGTCATCAACAAAAACGGAAAGAGAGGGATTCGAACCCTCGGTACGAAAAACTCGTACAACGGATTAGCAATCCGACGCTTTAGTCCACTCAGCCATCTCTCCTCCCAATTGAAAAAGGATAATACTATGTTACATTATAAAAAATAAGGATTGAAAGAGCCCTTCATAATATTTTTTTTTCATCCGAGAGTGCTTTTTAGTTCCACGGCCCGGCTAAGTACTGACCAGGCCGGGCCCGCCATTTATTGTTCCAACGAATCATAAATAATTTTTTTTATTTGAAAACTCATAAATAATTTTTTTTATTTGAAAACTAAAATACTTGCTTGTTATTACGATTGGAAAAATAAAAACTCTTTAGATTTCTATGATATAGAATCAAATGATATCGAATCAAAGTGTCGTTTCTTATCTTAATTTTTTATATTTATTCTTTATTTTCTTTATTCCTTTTATTTTAGTAAAGTAAATAAATAACAAAAAGGGAACTGTGGATTCTTGCACAATCCATTTTCATGTATGTTATGGCTTAAGTAGTTTTGTCGAGACGTCTAGGTCAAAAACCTCCGGCAAAAAAACACTTGTTATTTAGTTTTAGTTATTGAATTCTCTTTTCCGAATCTCATTGGGTTCTCTGATACAACACGTAAACGCTCTAATTTTCATGATTATTTTATGATCCTATCCTTTCTTTTTACTCTTTTAACTTTTTATTACGACCCATTTTCTTGTTCGACAAAAGGTTCATTTATATACAATAATCGAATTGTAGCGGGTATAGTTTAGTGGTAAAAGTGTGATTCGTTCTATAATCCTTTATATAGTTAAGGGGTCTTTCGGTTTGATTAATATTTCATTCCGACCAAAAACTTTATTTCTTAAAAAGATTTAATCCTTTACCTCTCAATGAAAAATTCGAGGAAGAATATACATTCTCGTGATTTGTATCCAAGAATCAATTAAAAATTGAAAAATTGGATTATGAGATTACGAAACATAATTTTTTTTTTAATTAGATCAATACTTCTAATTGAATAAGTATGAGTAAAGGATCCATGGATAAAGATAGAAAGTGGCTTTCTAATCGTAACTAAATCTTTAATTTGGAATTTGTATTACGGAAATTGAAGCAAAATGGCTATTAAACAATGACTTTGGTTTACTAGAGACATCGACAAATTGTTTTAGCTCGGTAGAAACAAAATGCTTTTCCTAAGGATTCTCTCACATAGAAATAGAGAACGAAGTAACTAGAAAGGTTGTTATAATATAATCCCCCTCTTTTCTATAGGGATCGTCTAGAAAGCGGGTTGTTCTGAATACATTCAGACAGAAAAGCTGACATAGATGTTATGGGTGGAATTTTTTTTTTCGTTCATGTCTTAATATAGGAATTTATACATCTTCCATAAAGGAGCCGAATGAAACCAAAGTTTCACGTTCAGTTTTGAATTAGAGACGTTAAAAATGATGAATCAACGTCGACTATAACCCCTAGCCTTCCAAGCTAACGATGCGGGTTCGATTCCCGCTACCCGCTTTTACTTTATTTTTTTATTAAATTAATAAGAAATAAGAAAAAAATAGAATTAAATATTTTGAGATTTTTATAATTTTATGAATATAATTAATGTAATGCATCATTGACTTGAATACGGAATTCCCGGAA